GAAATGTGTTCGCTCAAGAAAAGCTCCAGAAGATGTTAATCGTAAATAAGAAGATTGTTTACGAAGAAAAACTAATACAAATTCGCATTCAGATACATAAGAATTATATAGGAACCGAAATAGTCTTTTATTTTCTTTTTCAAAAAAAAAAAGAAAAATAGAATTCTTCGGAGTAATAAGACTATTCCAATTATGATATTCGTGAAGAAAGAATCGCAATAAATGTAAAGAGGGAACATCTTGGATCCAGCATTGAAGGATTTGAACCAAGATTTCCAGATGGATGGGATAAGGTATTAGTATATCTGACACATAATTTAAATGCGATAATTTGTCCTCTAAAAAGGGAAATATTGAATGAATAGATCGTAAATTCAAATTCTTAGATTTTGGTATTTTATCTTCGAGGGAAGATACTAATCGCAGCAAGAATGGAATTTCCACAATGACTGCAAAACCTTCCAATATTATCTGAGAATAAAAATGAAAATAAAAATGATTGTTGTACCCAACGAATCGATTTTGGTTAGAATCATTAACCGAATAAATCAAATAATTCTGTTGATACATTCGAATAATTAAACGTTTCACAAGTACTGAACTAGATTTATTGTCATAACCCAAAATTTCCGCGGATTCGTAAAAAATCGAACCATTTAAACCACGATCATGAACAAATGTGTAAATATACTCCTTAAAGAGAAGCGGATATAGGAAGTGTTGTTGCCGAGATATATCTTTTTCTAAATATCCTTGTAATTCTTCCATTTACATTTCTAATTGAACCAGAGGCAGGACCCATTTTGGGGGTTATCAAATGATACATAGTGCAATATGGTCAGAACAGGGTATGTATTATGTATATCATTACAGTAAGAAATAGTAAGAAAAAAATATATACCCCGCAAACAAAGGAAACAGTGGAGTCCAATCAACAGATCTTTTTCCTCTCCTTTTCTATCCAATTGGGTTTATGTTCGTTATAATTACAAGAGGGTAAAAAATCCTTTATTTTTGCAACCCGATCGCTCTTTCGATTTTGGAATAAATTTTCTTTATCAGTATACTGTTTCTTCTACACATCCGTCTCCAATCCATAAGAATAATTGGGATTCATTAAAAAAAAAGAAAATCAATGGTCCACTCACAGAGGAACCCACCCTTTCCCACATCAGGCACTAATCTATCTTTAACGTCTAATTAGATCGGGTAATTATTCAAATTAAGAACAAAAGCTCGTTGCTTTTTGTTTCACCAGAATTAGAGCCCTATGGGTATGGGCTCTATCCATTTATTCACTAGACCCAACTGTAAATGTGAATTTTTTTCTCTTCCAAAAAAACTATTTTATTATAGTATTATTATACTAATATATATATATATATTAATATATATAATACTTTTTACGTTACGACATGCTGTTTTTTCCATTCATTACCTTTGAGGATCAGTCGTGGTCTTATAAACTCTACCAATAGTCTGGACGAATCTCTTGCTTCATCCAAATGTGTAAAAGATCATAGTCGCACTTAAAAGCCGAGTACTCTACCGTTGAGTTAGCAACCCGAATAAAATAAATAGGATATGTAAATACGGTCAAAATAAAAAAATCAATTGAATTGCACTGCACGACCCCGTCAAAACATTGAACTAGAACAAATCGAAAAGAAAAATTTGTTGATCAATTAAAAACAACAAAATGGACAGATTGGATTAAACAACAACGGATTCCCAATAAATATAAATATAAATAAAATGGTGGTTTGTCACCATTTTATTTATATTTATCAATTTTTTTTTTCGTTAAGAAAATACATCTTGTATGCCAGTAAATACGGCAGGGCAAACCCATCATTTGACTGAAATGAAGGAAAAAACCAATATGGGGTGGAGATAAACGGATCTATTTATCTACGATCGAATTATATTTCTTCGATGCACCATTGTCAATATGAATCCAATATTAATATTAAGAAAACAAATTTAAGTAAATCAAATAAAGACTTGTGTTGGATTGGCACAACAAAAGCATAAATAAGAAATTTGGATAAAAAAAAATATGAAAGAGGTAAAGTAAAGTAAAAAAAAAATCTCGGGTTTATTCAATCAATAAAGGTACAATAAGTAAGATTAACCCCTTGTTTGTTGGTGGATTCCCGCAACAAACAAAACAAGAGAAAAAGTAAATTAAGTATGAATACAGCAAGAAAAAGGCAAATTGTGTGTAAATAATTACACAAAGATAGATACTAGTGACCCCCCCCCCCCCTTTTTTTTTTATTAATTTAGTTTTTTCCTTTAATTAACTCGAATCGAAGTTTTTTCTTGAAAATAATTCTGCCTTCCTTAAAATATCACAAACAGTTCCCGTAGGTTGAGCACCTTTTTCAAGGAAATATAGAATAGCAGGAACATTTAAATAAGTTTGATTCTTTATCGGATCGTAAAAACCCACTTTTCGAAGATCTCTTCCTTCTCTTCGGGATCGAACATCAATTGCAACGATTCGATAGATGGCTCATTGGGATAGATGTAGATAAACAATGCCGCCCCCCCTAGAAACGTATGGGAGGTTTTCTCCTCATACGGCTCGAGAAAAAAGGATTCTAAATTTCTGTATATGTATATAATTACATAATGACAAATGGATCCATAAAATCATGAATTAGACTATAATTTTAGTCGTTTTTTTATTCTTCCTACAGAAAAAAAGAAATCTCATTCGTACTCATAACTCAAGTTGGGTAATTCTGACAGAGTTCGAAGGGAAACCCTTAGACATTTATTGAGCCGTCTCTAACCTCTTTTGTTTGTCTCATCTCGAATCTATTTTTATTCCTCATTCTGATTCAATTGTTGAGACAATTGAAAATAGTGTTTACTTGTTCCGGAATACTTTATCTTTGCCTTGTGAAATCATTGGGTTTAGACATTACTTCGGTGATCCTTACTCCTTTCAAAAGAGCAGCAACATACCTTTTCGTTTTTTGTTATTTTTTTTCTATACTTATACTATAGAAAGAAATAGTATATGAACGGTTGATTCCCTTGTGATACACTTTTGATCGAAAAAGTTTTACCAATTCTGAAAAATTTTACTTTTTTTCTGTTTGATTTTTCGATTTTTTTAAACTTTCGATTTATATATTGAGGATATACTTACAAAGTTGGTCTAACTTATTGATAGTTACTAACCCTAGATTCTTCCCCCTGATAAACGAATCAATCCTTTCTACTCGAGCTCCATCATGTACTTATTTACTTACAACCTAACACAAATTAGGTTCCTAGCATAGCAGAACAAACTATGTCGAGCCAAGAACATCTTCATTCCTATAGAAAATGGTGGATGTAAGAATCCACAGCCGATCATGTCCTTCAAGTCGCACGTTGCTTTCTACCACATCGTTTCAAACGAAGTTTTACCATAACATTCCTCTAATTTTATCTCAAACCGGTATGGAATTGATTCAATATGGAATCATGAATAGTCATTGGCTCAACCGGTGTGTATACCGGTATATAATGTAATAGTACATACTTTCTATCTATCTATCTATGAATAGATAAGTATTCATCCGGGGAAGGCTCAGCACGGATCCAATTTATTTAACTCTATATTCTATTTATTTAACTCCATATTCTATCATATCATATGAATGAAACATATTTCTAAAAAAGACGAATAAATAAGTTTGCTTAAGACTTTTTTACATCTTCAAAAGATTGTTCGGGACGATCAATCATGAAGAATCCTTTTTTCTCGAACAAATAAACTATAAACCTCAAAAGAAGAACCTTTAATAGATTTGCAATCCCGGAACAAAATCAATTATTAATCAAACTTATTTATTTTATACAATACAGATTTTGTTTTACTTCAGGTTCAAGAATTTTTCCTTTCCATCAATTCCATAAAGTCAAGTAGATGCAATATACGAATTTCCCCCCAATCGCTACATTACATTGATTTACAATCATTCATTTGAACCGGATAAGATATAAGATGAACCAGATAAGATATAAAATGAAAAAAAAAATATGATTCTAAAAATCATTCTTGGAATTCATAACAAGAGATTGTTAACGAGAACAATTTTTTGTTTCATGTGGGATACAATATGATCCCATCTTTCGTTTCTGATGGAAACGATCTGGGACGGAAGGATTCGAACCTCCGAGTAACGGGACCAAAACCCGCTGCCTTACCACTTGGCCACGCCCCATTTCGAATTTCTATTTGACACTAATAAACATTAATATTGGTATTGGTTATTCGTCAATCCCAACCCAATAAATACATTGGGAATATATTGTTGCTAGGATTCAACACATGTAGATATAGAATCAAAAAAAAAAATTCATTGATCATTACATGGAATTCAGTTAAGATATTGTATGAAAGTGGAATTCCTTGTATTCTCATTTGAGAATGGAAGGAAGGATTTTTATTTGGGAGAGATATAAAAAGAAGAAAAAAAAAATTTTTTGACTTGTCTTTTTTTATTTTCCCTTATAAAAAAAACTCAATGAGAATAAAATTATCTAATCTACAAGAACGAAATTTTGTTATGCTTAATATCTTTAGTTTAATCTGTATCTGTCTTAATTCTGTCTTTTATTCGAGTAGTTTTTTCTTCGCCAAATTGCCCGAAGCTTATGCCTTTTTCAATCCAATCGTAGATGTTATGCCCGTCATACCTGTACTTTTTTTTCTCTTAGCCTTTGTTTGGCAAGCTGCTGTAAGTTTTCGATGATTTAATACTCTGCTAAATTCATGATTTATTCGATAAAAAAATTAAAAAAATTGATAAGACCAGATAAGTCTTACATTATGAACCCTCGATTCTATTTTTGTTTTGATAACGAAGGAATCAAAATCTTATTCCAAAGAAATTCGTGAAAATGACTTTCTTTTCAAAAAACACTTCATTTTTTGGGGGGTGTCATGTCAAAACAAAATAGTATATGTGGTAAAAAATAAGTAATCTATTCCCTTAAAAAAAAAAAAAAGATCTTGGAGATTGTGTAATGCTTACTCTCAAACTATTCGTTTATACAGTAGTGATATTCTTTATTTCTCTCTTCATCTTCGGATTTTTATCTAATGATCCAGGGCGTAATCCTGGACGTGAGGAATAAAAAAAAGATATTTTGAGTTTTTCCTGTTTTTTTCTAAATTTTTTCTTATGATTTTATCTATTCCATACATTTACCTATGATAAAATCAAGGGATCGAAAGAATTTCGAATTCGAAAGTCTCAAGTCTTCAGAAGAAGCGGAGAGAGAGGGATTCGAACCCTCGGTACGAATAACTCGTACAACGGATTAGCAATCCGCCGCTTTAGTCCACTCAGCCATCTCTCCCCATCCCCATTTAAAAATGGAAAATTTTTTATGTGATGTGACACGTTAAGTAAAGATTGATAAAAACCTTCATTTTCCTTTTTTATTTATCTATTTTTTTTATTTATTTTATTTATCTATTATTCTATTATATTATTTTTTATTTCTTTATTTTATAATAATTTTAAATGAAAAATAAAAAATAATATAATTATAAAAAAGAAAAAAATAAAGAATTAAGTATTAAGTAAAGAATTAAAATAAAGATATATAAAATAAAGATGTATAAAACAATATAACAATTATATAACATATATAAATAATATAAATATAAGTTATTATAAACTTATACTTATATATAAATATATAAATATATGTTAAAAGAACAATAATGTAATAGATAATGTATTACATTATATATATACATTATATATATATAAGAAAAAATATATATAAGAATATTAAGATAAGAAAATATATATAAGGATATTAAGATAAGAAGAAAATAAGATAAGAAGAAATTTGATCAGAAAATCAATTTAGATAATGATTCGAAACAGATATCCCCAATGGGATATCTACTTCTTTGATTTTGTTCAAAAGCTTTATTTGAACAGTTGAGATCCAATTGACCCGAATTATTAATTTATAAATAAGATCTGGCAGTTGAAAGAGAAGTTGAAAAAAAAAGGAACCATGTATGCAGATTTCATCCTTTCTATGATCCAGCTTCAATGATTTTTTTCAGGTCGGGACTATCAGTAATGACTTCGTATCAAACGAAAAGAAAAGTATAATATAACTATTTTTATGTTATTTAAAAAAGCTTTCTGCTATTCGACTATTTAAGTCCCCGGCACGGGACGAAGCGTCAACGCTAGAATTTTTCATGATTCTGGTGCTATCTTGATTGCGCCTCACTCTATATTCTGCTGAGTAGGATTCGACAAGTGGTCCATTCATATACAATAATAAATATATAGCGGGTATAGTTTAGTGGTAAAAGTGTGATTCGTTCTATCGAAAACTTAAATACTTAAGGGATCTTTCAGTTTTTTTTTCAAATTCCTATCAAAAATCATATTCCTATCAAAAACTTTATTTTTAAAAAAGGTTTAATCCTTTACCCCTCAATAGCATATTTGAGGAAGAATGTACATTCTCACGATTTTTTTCCAAAAGCCAATTAGAAATTGAATAAAAAAGAAAAGATTGGATTATGGATATGGAGTCGCGAAGCATAATTTTATTGAATTGGATTAACTCTTCCAATTGAATGAGTATGAGTAAAGGATCTATGGATGAAGATGCAAAAGTTTATTTCCAATCGTAACTAAATCTTCCATTTTTTTTTGTAAAAGGGAAATTGAAGTCAAATAGCTATAAAACGATGGTTTTGGTTTACTAGAACCATCACATCAGCATATTGTTTCAGCTCGGTGGAAACAATATTCTTTTCCTCAGGATCCCGCGAGTGGAAATAGGGAACGAAGTAACTAGACTAAATGGATTTAGTATAATCCCCTCCTCTAGGAGGGATCATCTAGAAAGCAAGTAACTTTGGATGCATTCATACAAAAAAGCTGACATAGATGTTATGGATCTAATTTTTTCTTTGGAAATACATCGATCTTCTATAAAGAAGCCGAATGAAACCAAAATTTCATGTTCGGTTTTGAATTAGAGACGTTAAAAATGATCAACCAACGTCGACTATAACCCCTAGCCTTCCAAGCTAACGATGCGGGTTCGATTCCCGCTATCCGCTCTATATTCTTTATTATACATGCATCATCAATTTGGATATGCATCCTTGTTTTTTTAAACCCTAAAATATTTTCCGTGTAATCGTTTTTTATCCGAACAAGAGAAAGGAAGAATACGAAAGAAGAAAATAGGAATGAAAAGCGTCCATTGTCTAATGGATAGGACAGAGGTCTTCTAAACCTTTGGTATAGGTTCAAATCCTATTGGACGCAATTTATTTCCATCTATTTTTGAAAATGGCTATACCAAGAAACCTTTTCTGAATAATTCAAATCAGAAATATTTTTCAATGAGTATTCTTGTACTAAGAATAAGAGGGAGAAGTTGATGTTTGTTCCTGAAGCAGAAACCGTTCGATCTGTTCCTGAATAGCTTCCTTCAAAAGGG